TTGCTGTTTCAATTTCAATAACAAGTATTTTCTAAATTATTGGATCTATGATTCATTGGAAAGGAATGGCCCCGGCCAGTACCTAGCCAGGCCGGGGGAACAAAAAAACCTTTCGGACGAAATAGAAATAAAAGAGGGATCCTTTCTATTGCTATCGGAGATATTTCTTTCGAATCGTTATATAAAATAGAAACGGGATTTCTGATACAATTCGTATATACCTATAGAATTTTGATACGTTACATATGAATTCGCCTTTTGCAATTGGGAGAGATGGCTGAGTGGACTAAAGCGTCGGATTGCTAATCCGTTGTACGAGTTATTTGTACCGAGGGTTCGAATCCCTCTCTCTCCGCTCCCTCTGCTCGCTTGAGATTTCTTTTTCTAATTTTAACCTGTGTGTGTTTTTTTTTATCATAGATAAATGTATGGAATACAGAAAATCATAAGAAAATTAAGAAACTAAGCAAAGAAAAATGAAAAAAAAAAACCTCTTATTTTTTTTTTTATTCTTCTTCTTCACGTCCAGGATTACGTCCTGGGTCATTAGATAGGAATCCGAAGATGAAGAGAGAAACAAAGAATATCACTACTGTGTAAACGAAGAGTTTGAGAGTAAGCATTACACAATCTCCAAGATCATTTTGGGGAGAAAAGGGGAATAGATTATCCATTTTTGTACCACATATCCTATTTGGAAACCAAGAAATGAAGTGGTTTCTAGACAAGAAAGGAATCTGATTCCTTTGTTACTGTTACAAATACAAAAATTTTCTCGTCATACCCACAATTAGGTATTGTGGGGAACCGGAATACCGTCTTTGTTTGATGAAGGGTAAAAATGAGGAAATGAGATGATACAGATTCGTCGCGGTTATTCAAGAATTTCCATGTTTGAATCTAGGGTTCGTAATGTAAGACTTATTCCATATTATCAATTGATTGTTAGAATCTTTTTTTTTTTTTTGTTTTTATCAAATAGATCATGAATGTTTCTAGGACAGTATTAAAGATCTCATCGAAAACTTACAGCAGCTTGCCAAACAAGGGCTAAGAGAAAAAAGAGCACAGGTATGACTGGCATAACATCTATGATTGGATTAAAAAAAGCATAAGCCTCGGGCAATTTGGCGAAGAAAAAACTACTCGAATGAAGGGCATAATTAAGACAGATACAGATTAAACTAAAGATATTAGGCATAACAAACATTTCGTTCTTGAAAATAATTTCATTTTATTGAGTTATTGATATAAGGGGAAAAATGAAGAAGGTAGACCAACCCCCCCCCTTTTTTTTTTTTTGAACTTCCCTAATCAAAATCAAAGATCCTTCAATTGTCAGATTAGAATAGAAGGAATTATACTTTCCTACAATATCTTAATTGAATTATACGTAATGATCAATGAATTTGTTTTGATTCCACATCTCCACATCTACACGCACAGAATCCCAGGAACAGCCTATTCCATGGCTATCTGGGTTGGAATTGACGAACAAACAACACTAATATTAGTGTTTATTAATGTCGAAATGTCGAATCAAAATATAAATGGGGCGTGGCCAAGCGGTAAGGCAACAGGTTTTGGTCCTGTTACTCGGAGGTTCGAATCCTTCCGTCCCAGGCTAATTCTATCAGAACAAAGATTGTTCTCTTTAAAAATATTTTGTTTAAGAGTTTCATGTTGGATACAACGTGATCCAATCTAAATTTTTGATTTCTAATGGAAATAGAAAAAAAAAAAAAGATTTTTTTTTGGTCTAGGTAGGATGGGAACATGAAGCAATAGTTCAATTCCAAAATTGGGCCATTCAAGGTATGCCCGCCCTGCTCATATTGCAGTTTATTAGTTACTTAGAGCCAGATCAATGAAATTTGGATGCCTACATGATGCATTCTGGGTTGAAAGAAGGAGGGAGTTCTTGGTACTAATTCTATCACTGGGATTAAAACTCCTAAGACTGGTGCAAAAATAGTAACAACGAATTGCTCTAGACCTATTTGGCTTTGTACCTATGCTATCTTATATAGTATCCTGTATTGTAAGAGGATCCTTTTGTTGATTGGGTATAATTCATGATCCCCATCGAATTTCATTCGTATGGAAGATCTCAATTTCAATATCCGTGTTTGTCTGGATCTCATCAACAAACAATAAAGTTCAATACAGAACAGACGTATTTTCTTTGGACCCAATTGTTTTTATTTTGCATTTTGCTCCAATGAATAATTGGAAATCAATGTATCGATTGTAGACGAGAGTCATACATTTCATTCACTCTCTTTTTTGGAATTTATGGAAGGATTTCTGAAGCAAATCAAAACATGTAGAAACTTAACCATGCCTATTGTATTGTTATTATTCCATTTCAGTTAGAACAGCGGTTCGGGTTCGGTGAAAAATCTCTGTCATGCCTTAGATATCCACAATATCCACGACTTCCCCTGGTGACATCCGTTCGGTCTATTCGGTGTATCTGATAGATACGGGCAGATCATACTACTTCAATTATGATTTTTTCAATCAGATGTCAGATGAAAGAATAAAGACCTTCATCTTACCTTGGGTGTGTCCTTTTCTATATGAAAACAAATGAATTTCTCGATCCATCTATCTGGTTTAAACCATTGATGATTTAATGGGAAAAGAAACATAGATTTATCTTATGAGAATCCAATCAATTCTCGTCTCTTTAATCAGTGAGATATCTACTCAAAATTTTTTGCTAAGCGACTTCTTTTACGGGGAAACTCATTTCCGGTAATGATTCGAAGTAGGAGATTATTTTGTTTATGTGAAACCATTTATATTATAATGAATCCTTATGAAGCCTTGGTACTCACAGAAGTTTGAGATCTATTCTATCGAGTCGCTTCCCGCCTTTTCGGGTCATTGGAATAGCCTTTTTTGGTTTTAGTTGTTCGAGAAAGAATTGGACCCTTCATTGGATATTGGATTCTTCATTCATGACTGATCGTCCCGAACAATCATCTTTTGAAGATGTAAAGAAGTGTTAAGACACTCGTTTATTCGTGTTTCTTATTTTCTTATAAATATAAATAGAAATGTGTTTCATTCCCTATCCTTTCATAAAAATAAAAAAAAAAATATGGAATACTATGTACTGATTGAACCAATGACTATTCATGATTCTATATTGAATCAATTCCATACCGGTTCCGAATTAGAAGAATGTTATGGTAAAACTTCGTTTGAAACGATGTGGTAGAAAGCAACGTGCGACTTGAACGACATGATCGGATGTGGACTCTTACATCCACCATTTTCTATATCAATGAAGATGCTCTTGGCTCGACATATTTTGTTCTGTTCCACGAGGACCCCAATTTCTATTGTTTTGGGTTATAAATAGTACATGATGGAGCTCGAGCAGAAAGTATTGATTCATTTATCAGGGGGCAGGATCTAGGGTTAGTGTCAATCAATAAGTTGGAACGACTTCGTAAGTATATCTTCGTAAGTATATCTTCGTAAGTATATCTTCGATATAGAAAGATAGAAAGGGTCCATTTCGAACAAGTTTCAAATCGAAAAGTTCAATTTCGAATTTGTCGCAATTAGTAAAACTATTTCGATCAAAAGTGTATCACAGGGGAATCAATCGTTCGTATGATTCTTCGACGTAAAGAAATACAAAAAGGTATGTTGCTACCATTTTGAAACGATTAAGGATCACCGAAGTAATGTCTAAACCCAATGATTCAAAGCAAAGATAAGGGATCCCAGAACAAGGAAACACCATTTTCAATTGTCTCAACAACTGGATCAGAATGAGGAATCAAAATGGATTCTAGATGAGACAAAGAAAAGAGGTTAGAGACGGCTCAATAAATGTCTAAGGATTTCCCTTTGAGTTCTTTAAGAATTACCCAACTTGAGTGATGAGTACGAATGATATTTCTTTTTTTTTTTTTAGCAAGGAAGTACGAAAAAAGACGACTCCAATCATAGATCTCATGGATCCATTTGGCATCTATCTATATACAGAACAGAAATTCGAATCATTCTTTCTCGAGCCGTACGAGGAGAAAACCTCCTATACGTTTCTGGGGGGGGTATTATTCATCTATCCCAATGAGCCATCTATCGAATCGTTGCAATTGATGTTAGATCCCGAAGAGAAGGAAGAGATCTTTGTAAAGTGGGTTTTTACGATCCGATAAAGAATCAAACTTATTCAAATGTTCCTGCTATTCTATATTTCCTTGAAAAGGGAGCTCAACCTACAGGAACTGTTCATGATATTTCAAAGAAGGCGGAGGTATTTAAGGAACTTCGAGTTAATCAAACAAAATAAAATGAATGAAATCAAAAGGGCGACCAGTATCTACCTTTGTGTAATTCTTTCTCCAACATTCCCTTTTTTCTTGCTCCCTATTCACTATTGCTCCCATATGGTCTCATATAACGATAAAGAATCTCTTGATATGAGATATGAGACGTATAGAAAAAGGATCGAGTGAATAGATTGAATAGATGAAATAACTGGATCTATGAAATTATGGGATTACCATCAATCAGGTGGTTTTCGTTGGGACTCAACCAACAAACAAAAACAAGGGGTTAATCTTGCTTATTGCACCTCTAGTGAATAAACCCGAGATCTTTTTTTTTTCCTTCTTCTTTCTTATTTATTTTATTGCTCCATCCACACTTCATTTCTTATCTATGTAGTGCCAATCCAACACAACGCCTTAATTTTTCTTTTTTATTATTATTTGTTTTCCTAGCATTCAATTCATATTGACAATAGTTTATCGATCAAATATAATTTGATCGTAGATAAATGGATCTATTTATCTTGGTCCCATAAGTACTTCACATAAACGATCGGTTGGCCGGACCCACTGTGACACAAGAAGTATCTTCTTAATTAATAAAAAATGGATAAAAAAAAAGGTTAATGTGGTTTATCCATTTTTATATCTATCTATACTTGTCTGGGAATCCACTGTATTTTAATCAGATCTGATCTGTTC